ATTAATATTTGTGAAGAGTGTGGATATCATTTGAAAATGAGTAGTTCAGATAGAATCGAACTTTTGATTGATCCAGGCACGTGGGATCCTATGGATGAGGACATGGTCTCTTTGGATCCCATTGAATTTCATTCAGAGGAGGAGCCCTATAAAGATCGTATCGATTTTTATCAAAAAAAGACAGGATTAACGGAGGCTGTTCAAACAGGCATAGGCCAATTAAACGGTATTCCCATAGCAATTGGGGTTATGGATTTTGAGTTTATGGGGGGTAGTATGGGATCCGTAGTCGGGGAGAAAATTACCCGTTTGATTGAGTATGCTACCAAAAAAGCTCTACCTCTTATTATAGTGTGTGCTTCCGGAGGTGCACGCATGCAAGAAGGAAGTTTGAGCTTGATGCAAATGGCTAAAATATCTTCTGCTTTATATGATTATCAATCAAATAAAAAATTATTTTATGTATCAATCCTTACATCTCCTACTACTGGTGGGGTAACAGCGAGTTTTGCTATGTTGGGAGATATCATTATTGCCGAACCCAATGCCTACATTGCATTTGCGGGTAAACGAGTAATTGAGGAAACATTGAATAAAACAGTACCTGAAGGTTCCCAAGCGGCCGAATATTTATTCCAGAAGGGTTTATTCGATTTAATCGTACCACGGAATCTTTTAAAAAGTGTTCTGAGTGAGTTATTTGAGCTCCACGCTTTCTTTCCTTTGAGTCAAAAAAAGTACAAATAGAAGTAAAGTAGAATATTAAGTTCAATTCTTTTATTTATAGTAAATAATATGGTCAATAAAGTAGTTAGTTTATCGGAATCAAAGGTAAAAATCCGAAGGATGGGACTTTCTTTGCTGACATAAGATTTAATTGTAGAAAAAATCAATTATTATACATATCATTCATGTCGAAAGATGAATAAGTCCATTTATTTAGTTATACATTCCTTAATTCCTTGAACTATTTATATACTCGCTTAGATAGACACTTCGATCTAGATTTCTCTATATTAATTCGAAGTCCAGAATAGGATAAAAATCCAATAAATAGAAATAGTAAATAATAATAAATAGAAAATAGAATTTTTTTTCTATCATTTTCGAATTTTATTCTATATCTATAATTCTTAATTATAATTATTATAAGATATTTTTATAACAATTTAATAATAACAGGTACAAATAGTAAATCGAGGTACCCATTCTATGACAACTCTCACCTTTCCCTCTGTTTTTGTGCCTTTAGTAGGCCTAGTTTTTCCGGCAATTGCAATGGCTTCATTATCTCTTCATATTCAAAACAACAAGATTGTTTAGCTTCGATAAGACCAAATCTCATCTATATATATTTTTCATTTTCGAAAACTTAGACTTGTATCATAACACAAATATCCATTTAGTGGAATATAGTATAAGATGCGTCTTTCGCTGAGCATAACTTTAAAAAAGCTTTTCTACATGTAGAAAATGATATATGGGTAAATGCATTCTATCTATTTGAAAAGAAAATAGACCAGGATCCCTGGATGTCTGAAATGAAAAGTCAATGTATCTCTATATATCGATATCCATAGTAGGATCATATAAGAGGGAGGTTCTTATTTTAGATCTGATCTAACCAATTTGATAAATTACTTCTAAAGATTCATATCAAAATAGTGCTAGTTGATGAAAGTTATTTCGGAAACAACAAAAAAGAGTAAATTCAAATTCATTTGGACTATTCTCTCAATTCCAATAAAATGCAATCGAAATCGAATCAAGTAAAGTATGAGTTGGCGATCAGAACATCTATGGATAGAACTTAGAGTGGGATCTCGAAAAATAAGTAATTTCTGCTGGGCTTTTATCGTTTTTTTAGGCTCATTAGGATTCTTATTGGTTGGAACTTCCAGTTATCTTGGTAGAAATTTGATATCTTTTTTTCCGTCTCAACAAATCATTTTTTTTCCACAAGGACTCATAATGTGTTTCTATGGGATCGCGGGTCTTTTTATTAGTTCCTATTTGTGGTGCACAATTTCGTGGAATGTAGGTAGTGGTTATGATCGATTCCATAGAAAAGAAGGAATAGTGTCTATTTTTCGTTGGGGATTTCCTGGACAAAATCGTCGCATCTTCCTCCGATTTCTTATAAAAGATATTCAGTCTGTCCGAATAGAAGTTAAAGAGGGTATTTATGCCCGTCGGGTTCTTTATATTGAAATCAGAGGCCAAGGGGCCATTCCCTTGACTCGTACTGATGAGAATTTGACTCCACGAGAAATTGAAGAAAAAGCTGCTGAATTAGCCTATTTCTTGCGTGTACCAATTGAGGTATTTTGAAAAATAAACTAAAGAATAAATTCTTTCTTAGCAGGAGAGACAAAACCCAAGAATATCCTTTCTCTCTAACTGAAATTTCTTCAAAACGCTCACTCGATATAAAGCAGACGTATATGGATTGGACTTGATACTTTAGATCCAGATAGATCTTGTAAATTTTTCATTTTTTTGTCAATCGAACTTTCTTTTTATTTTTTTATTTTGTGCTCTTTAATGACTAAACAATTGAATATCTTCTAACTCTCTAATTTCTTTTTTCTGTCTTGTTTTGCCACTCTCTTTTGATCATTACAATATTCTTCCGAAAATTCACTCCATTTTTATATTTCGCACTTATGGCTAGTCAGTGAATTTTTTTTTTTTTTTTTTATTCAATATTTTGATAGAAAAAGGATTCTTTTCTTTCGTCTCAAAATCTGAATAATATTTCATTACTTGAAGTGATTTGTTCGAGCATTTTTCAAAAGGAAATACTTGTTTTAAAATTAAGATATCTGGAAATAATATTTTTTTTATTATTTATTTTTCGTTTATTTCTTTATTTGAAGTGGATTTTTATTCTATTTCTTTTTTATTTCTAGATTCAAGGACTAACCAGGAAATCACAAATAAAAAAAAAATCGATACCCGAGAAGAGGACTCATGCTTGATAAAAATTTTGGATCACATAGAATCGGCGAATAAAGTGGGTTCATTAACAATTCAGAAATAAAAAATGGCAAAAAAGAAAACATTTACTCCTTTCCTCTATCTTACATCTATAGTATTTTTGCCCTGGTGGATTTCTTTCTCATTTAAGAAAAGTTTGGAATCTTGGGTTACTAATTGGTGGAATACTACACAATCCGAACCTTTTTTGAATGATATTCAGGAGAATAATATTCTAGAAAAATTCATAGAATTAGAGGAACTCCTTCTCTTGGAGGAAATGATTAAGGAATACTCAGAGACACATTTACAAAAGTTTCATATAGGAATCCACAAAGAAACGATCCAATTAATGAAGATATACAACGAGGATCGTATCCATACGATTTTGCACTTCTCGACAAATATAATATGTTTCATTTTTCTAAGTGGTTATTCTATTCTGGGTAATCAAGAACTTGTTATTCTTAACTCTTGGGCACAAGAATTCGTATATAACTTAAGTGATACAATAAAAGCTTTTTCTATTCTTTTATTAACTGATTTATGCATCGGATTTCATTCGCCCCATGGGTGGGAACTAATGATTGGTTCTGTCTACAAAGATTTTGGATTTGTTCATAACAATCAAATTATATCTGGTCTTGTTTCCACCTTTCCAGTAATTCTAGATACAATTTTTAAATATTGGATTTTCCGTTATTTAAATCGCGTATCCCCATCACTTGTAGTGATTTATCATTCAATGAATGATTAACAAATGACAAATGATCTACTGAGTTTTGTTACTTTGTAGTTATACATTTTTTTAAATCGTACTTATTCTTTATATTTCTACTGATCCCAGGGATTTTTCTATATTATTAGAGTCAAATTTTTCCATTAAAGTAAATAGCATAATTGTGGATAGAGAACTATATTAGTGATCTACCCATTTTATTGTAGAAATTTTCGGGATCAATAAATGTACCATGCCAACTAAAAAGACTTTTTCTTGGATAAAGGAACAGATTACTCGATCTGTTTCCGTATCGCTCATGATATATATCATAACTCGGGCATCTATTTCAAGTGCATATCCCATTTTTGCACAGCAGGGTTATGAAAATCCACGAGAAGCGACTGGGCGTATTGTATGCGCCAATTGCCATTTAGCTAATAAGCCCGTGGATATTGAAGTTCCACAAGCGGTACTTCCTGATACTGTGTTTGAAGCCGTTGTTCGAATTCCTTATGATATGCAATTGAAACAAGTTCTTGCTAATGGTAAAAAGGGGGGTTTGAATGTGGGGGTTGTTCTTATTTTACCTGAGAGTTTTGAATTAGCTCCTCCTGATCGTATTTCCCCTGAGATGAAAGAAAAAATGGGTAATCTGTCTTTTCAGAGCTATCGCCCCGATAAAAAAAATATTCTTGTGATAGGTCCTGTTCCTGGTCAGAAATATAGTGAAATCACTTTTCCTATTCTTTCCCCCGATCCCGCTACTAAGAAAGATGTTTACTTCTTAAAATATCCTATATACGTAGGTGGAAACAGGGGAAGAGGTCAGATTTACCCCGACGGAAGTAAGAGTAACAATACCGTTTATAATGCTACAGCAGCGGGTATAGTAAGCAAAATCGTACGAAAAGAAAAAGGCGGATATGAAATATCCATAGTAGATGCATCAGATGGGCGTCAAGTGGTTGATATTATCCCTCCAGGACCAGAACTTCTTGTTTCAGAGGGCGAGTCTATCAAATTTGATCAACCATTAACAAGCAATCCTAATGTGGGTGGATTTGGTCAGGGAGATGCAGAAATAGTACTTCAAGATCCATTACGTGTCCAAGGGCTTTTATTCTTCTTAGCATCTGTTGTTTTGTCCCAAATATTTTTGGTTCTTAAAAAGAAACAGTTTGAGAAGGTTCAATTGTCGCAAATGAATTTCTAGACTCGCGAATTTCTCAACATCAATTTCTCAACATCAAGTTAAAAAAAAATTTGTTAGTGATTATGTATAATAGAAGAAAAATCTTTT